CTTTGGACCAAAAACAAGCAAGAGGTGGAATACCACAAATAGAAAGTGTACCTAATAAAAAAGTAGTTCTTGTAATTGGAACATATCTTCTTAAACCACCCATAAGAACCATATTCTGACTTTTATCTGGTGAATATCCAACAATGGGCTCCATTGAATGAATAATAGATCCGGATCCCAAAAACAATAAAGCTTTAGAATAGGCATGAGTGATCAAATGGAATAAGGCAGCTCGATAAGAACCTATACCTAGAGCTAACATAATATAACCCAATTGAGACATTGTAGAATAGGCTAAACTTCTTTTTATATCTCTTTGAGCAAGAGCCAAAGTAGCTCCTAATAGTGCTGTTATTACACCTATTAAAGAAATTAAATTCATTATGTAAGGTATGGCTATGAAAAGAGGCAGAAGTCGAGCTACAAGAAAAATTCCTGCTGCTACCATAGTAGCAGCGTGTATAAGAGCCGAGATAGGAGTGGGTCCTTCCATGGCATCAGGTAACCATACGTGAAGGGGGAATTGTGCGGATTTAGCAACTGCACCGACGAATAATAAAGAGGCACACAAAGTAGCAAATAAAGAACTAACCCCATTATTATAGATCAAGTTATTAGTTATTTCGAACAAATCCCGAAATTCGAAACTACCTGTTATCCAATAAAGACCTAAGATTCCTAATAATAAACCAAAATCCCCTACACGATTAGTTACAAAAGCTTTTTGACAAGCACTTGCTGCAGTCGGTCGTGTGAACCAAAATCCTATTAATAAGTAGGAACACATTCCTACTAGTTCCCAAAAAATATAAATTTGTATCAAATTGGAACTGGTAACTAATCCCAACATGGAAGCATTGAAAAAACTCATATAAGCAAAAAATCTCAAATATCCTTGATCATGAGACATATAATTGTCACTATAAATAAGAACCATGATTCCAACAGTAGTAATTAGTATTGACATAATAGAACTAAGTGGATCGATCAAGTATCCGAATTCTAAGGAAAAATCATTATTGATGGTCCAAGACCATAGATATTGATAGATAGAACTTCCATTTATTTGTTGAATAGATAAATTGGCTGAAAACCCCATAGCTATACTTAACAGTAAAACACTAGGAAAAGCCCATATACGACGAATATTTTTTGTTGCTGTCGGAATAAGTAGAAGTCCAAATCCTATTGACATAGTAACTGGAAGTGGAAGAAAAGGTATTATCCATGCATATTGATATGTATGTTCCATAAGAAAACAAAATGAAATTTTTAATCATTCTACTATTCTATTCTTAGTAGAATATTCTATTCTGGTAATTTATAGCCATATTATATAGTATAGTAAGGAAAAAGAGTTATACCAAAAGGAGTACTTGATTCGAATATGGATACTATGATCCGTATTTTATTTAAATAAAAAAGCACTTCTATTTGTTAATTGTTAATTTTTAGAGTAAATTCCCTAACTCCTTCTGGAACTGATTGATTGGATTTCAATACAATAAGGAAAACTTATGTTTATCGGAAGATACTCCTTACTTCGTATAGAACTGAAATAAAAAATGACTAAGGTTATCTTTATTAGGTAGTGAAATATCTTGTTTAACAGATTAACTACTAGTTCGTAGTTCGAATTGGAATTTTAATTACAGGCATGGCACCCTGAACTTAATCAATTAATAGAAAAAAATTCCTTTTCCAAAAAAATTTCCTTCCTTTCTTCCACTTGTATTTTTTATCCCTAGTGTTTGTTATATATGTGATATGTGATGTGTACATATGCGTAATGTAACGTAATGTAATTAATATATATACATATATATATATGTTTATGATGTTTATGTTTGTTTTAATAGGGTTTAATTTTAATATAGTTTAATATGCTTGTGAAATGCTTTTTAAAAAACTATTCTACCGCGGAATAAGTATATATAATGACTAAAAGGAACGATCTATTTTGAACAATACATGTCTTTCACATACAACGATAAAAATGAGTAACCCTTTTTGAATTGAATGGCAGTCCCCAAAAAACGTACTTCTATGTCAAAAAAACGTATTCATAGAAATATTTGGAAGAAAAAAGGATATTTAGCTGCAGTAAAGGCTTTTTCTTTAGCGAAATCGGTTTCCACCGGGCGCTCAAAAAGTTTTTTTGTGCAACAAACAAATAAGAAAGTCTTGGAATAATCGGAATTGACATACCCCGAAAAACTTAAAAATTTTTAAGATGAATGATTCACATTAATTAATGTATTGAACTCCTCAATATCAATATGAGTTAGAACTAGTTGCTGTGGTATGTAGATGTGGTATGTAGAATAAGGGTGTGTATATTGAGTTCTGAGTATTATTTTTCCTATCTACCTTTCACAATAGAAAAATATTTTTCTATTGTGAAAGGTAGAGTATGATTGTGATAGAAATTAAAATTCTTTTGTTTGTTATATGCCTAACCAAAAACCTAATTAGTTTGGTAAATCTTACCATTATCATTATATATATAATATATATCATGAAGAATATTAATACTTTAATGATACTAAGGAATGACACTAAGGTGTCGAAATCGTTAGAAAATTTTTAATTCTTTGGATTTAGTGATGAAATTGTTATACTTATACATATGAAATCCTAGTCATTTAACTTTCTTCATTGAAAAATAAATCTTTTTTGTTTTGTTTGAATCCATGAAATCAAATCGGATAAATGAAAAACGAATAAAAAAATAGAAAAGGAACAATTCTTAGTTCTATACCTCGACGGACAACAAAACTATCGAGTTCCAACTGTTTGGGGAGAACTTAGTTTCTAGTACACGAAAGTTAATTATTAAAACTGAACTTACAACGATACTAATTAAAGATTATTTTATTGAATGAAGATTCAAATATGAATTTAAATGAATCTTTATTCATCGATTCTAATGTTTCCTAAATTGAATCCTTGAATCTCGACGATTCAACATGAATTGACTATTATTATTTCAAGTAAGCCGCCATGGTGAAATTGGTAGACACGCTGCTCTTAGGAAGCAGTGCTAGAGCATCTCGGTTCGAGTCCGAGTGGCGGCATCCTATAAAAAAAATCTTCTAAAAGAGACACAAAGGATCCCATAATGTATTCAATTCCCGATTTCAATTCTCTAAGGGGACCCCTTTTTATGATATTTACGACTTTAGAACATATATTAACTCATATCTCTTTTTCGATAATTTCAATTGTGATTACGATTCATTTGATGACCTTATTAGTCCACGAAATCGTGGGATTGCGTGATTCATCGGAAAAAGGAATGATAGCCACTTTTTTCTCTATAACAGGATTATTAGTTTCTCGTTGGATTTCTTCGGGGCATTTTCCGTTAAGTAATTTATACGAGTCATTAATCTTCCTTTCGTGTAGTTTCTCCATTATTCATATGATTTCCAAGGTAGGGAACCATAAAAATTATTTAAGCACAATAACCGCACCAAGTACCATTTTTACACAAGGCTTTGCCACGTCGGGTCTTTTAACTGAAATGCATCAATCCGCAATATTAGTACCTGCTCTCCAATCTCAGTGGTTAATGATGCACGTAAGTATGATGTTATTAAGCTATGCAGCTCTTTTATGCGGATCGTTATTATCAGTCGCTCTTCTAGTCATTACATTTCGAAAAAACATTGATATTTTTTGTAAAGATAAAGGCAAAAATTTCTTAATTAAGTCATTTTTCTTTGGTGAGATTAAATATTTGAATGAGAAAAGAAGTTTTTTTAAAAAAACTTCTTTTCTTTCATTTCGAAATTATTATAAATATCAATTGACTCAACGTTTGGATTATTGGAGTTATCGTGTCATTAGTTTAGGGTTTACCTTTTTAACCATAGGCATTCTTTGTGGAGCAGTATGGGCCAATGAGGCATGGGGATCTTATTGGAATTGGGACCCCAAGGAAACTTGGGCATTTATTACTTGGACCATATTCGCGATTTATTTACATACTAGAACAAATCAAAGTTTGCAAGGTACGAATTCAGCACTTGTGGCTTCTATAGGATTTCTTATAATTTGGATATGCTATTTTGGAATCAATCTATTAGGGATAGGTCTACATAGTTATGGTTCATTCACATTAACATCTACTTGAATAAACTACACGAATACGAATAAATAATTGAATAAACTATATAAAGAATACATAAGAACAGAACATCGTCCCATATATATAAAGAAAGCTTCTTGTTTGTGTTGTGCGAGTTTTTGAGAACCGTTTGAATCATTCCTTGTTCAAACGGTTCTCAAAAACTCGAAATGCATCTCATTACAATTCTAATTCACTTTATTCTTTTGCATTGTACAGCGAACGATTTTAAAAATCTTAAAATCGAAGACAAAACAAAAAATTATATTTCCCTATCATTAATGAAAGACTATCGATGAAAGTAATTAGATAGGATAGCTTGTACCCTGTCAACTGATAGCGAGAGAACGAAATCCGGATAAATACCAATCCCTATTACGGGTAGAAAGATACAGATTGAAACAAATAGTTCTCGTGGTCCAGAATCCGCAAAATTAGAATTTGGAACATTGAATAGCTTATATCCATAGAACATCTGACGTAACATAGATAATAAATAAATAGGAGTTAATATCATTCCAATTGCCATTACAAAAGTAATTAGCATTTTTGGCATTAAAAGATATTTTGGACTAATAATTATTCCAAAAAATACTAATGATTCCGCAACAAAACCACTCATTCCTGGCAATGCAAGAGAAGCCATCGAAAAACTACTGAACATGGTAAATAGTTTTGGCATTGGGATCGATACCCCTCCCATTTCGTCGAGATAAACAAGACGTATTCTATCACAACTCGTTCCCGCCAAGAAAAAAAGCGCAGCACCAATAAATCCATGAGAGAGTATTTGTAAAATGGCACCGTTGAGTCCCATTCCGGTTATAGAACCAATTCCTATAATTGTGAAACCCATGTGAGATACAGAGGAATAGGCTATTCTCTTTTTTAAATTCCGTTGACCGAGAGAGGTTGAAGCTGCATAGATTATTTGAATCGTTCCCACTATTACCAACCAGGGAGAAAATATAGAATGAGCGTGGGGTAATAATTCCATATTGATCCGAATAAGTCCATATGCTCCCATTTTTAATAAGATTCCAGCTAGAAGCATACATGTACTGTAATGTGCTTCTCCATGGGTATCTGGTAACCACGTATGTAGGGGTATAATCGGCGATTTGACAGCATAAGCAATAAGGAAGCCAAAATATAATATTATTTCCAATGCCACAGGATATGATTGATTAGCTAATCTTTCAAAATCTAATGTGGGTTCATTAGGGCCATATAAACCCATACCTAGAACTCCCATTAAGAGAAAAATGGAGCCCCCCGCAGTGTACAAAATAAACTTTGTAGCCGAGTAGAGACGTTTCTTTCCTCCCCACATGGATAAAAGTAAATAAACAGGAATTAATTCTAACTCCCACATCATGAAAAAAAGTAAAAGGTCTCGAGAAGAAAATGATCCTATTTGACCGCTGTACATTGCTAGCATGAGGAAATAGAACAATCGCGAATTTCGAGTAACTGGCCAAGCTGCTAAGGTAGCTAAAGTAGTGATAAATCCTGTCAGTAAAATAGGTCCTATGGAAAGTCCATCGATTCCCAGTCTCCAGTGAAAATCAAAAATATCTATCCATTTTAAATCTTCCTCCAATTGGATTAATGGATCGTCCAATTGGAAATGATAACAGAATACATAAGTCGTTAGAAGGAGTTCCAATAAGCATATACATATAGTATACCATCTAAACATCTTATTTCCTCTATGAGGAAGAAAGAAAATGGAAGAGCCGACGAATATCGGCAAAACAACAAGTATTGTTAACCAAGGAAAATAATTCGTGATAAAGACAAGATACGTTTTGACCAGAAAAACCCGTGCTCGGAATAGAATAATATATTTTCTCGAGTACGGGCTTTTGTCGGTAAAGAGGAATCAAATGATTCAAGTGGATTTTTTTGTAACGTATCAATAAGCTAGACCCATGCTGCGAGTTGTTTCAAAGCCTAAATAAACACGGACACTCAAAAAATCTGTTGGACAGGCGGATTCACATCTCTTACAACCCACACAGTCCTCGGTTCTTGGTGCGGAAGCAATTTGTTTAGCTTTACATCCATCCCAAGGTATCATTTCCAATACATCTGTGGGGCAGGCTCGTACACATTGAGTACACCCTATACATGTATCATAAATTTTTACTGAATGTGACATTGGATCTATAAATTCCAGGTTTGAACATCAAAAATTTTCAATCTGGTAGAAAATTAGTATTTATATTGTAGACACCAGACGAAGCAGTGGTTTATCAAAATTTGAAGAATCAATATATTTCTAAATCTGTTCATGAGAAAAGCCAAGAGACTTTGATTTCCGTTTCAAAAATCATGATCATACGAGTCGCATGTGTGAATTTAAATTGGCCAACAAAACAAATTGATCAATCATTCAAATCAATATTTTATATATTTAATATTTATATAAATACATTTCATTCAAATTTCATATTAATTATAATTTAGTAATTTACTATTTAATGAAATTTAATATGAAATTTAGTTTAATAATATTTTAATTTAATAATATATAATGTATTATACAACATTATATAATAAATACATTAATTGCATTATAAATTAGAATGTAATTATATAAATACCATTATATAATATAATATAATATAATAAAATACCATTATATAATATAATAATAATACATTAATTTGATATATTAAAACATTACCATTATATTATAATTAATGCTATATTATATATATTATTATTACTATAATATTTATTATAATATATAATATAATAATAAATATAACAAAAATAAATAATAATAATTACTAATTACAATTTACAATAAAATAATAAAAAAAATTAATAAAAAATTCAATAATTAAAATTTTAATAAGAAAATTGTGATAAAAAATTAAAATACATTAATTAAATAAAAAATTATGATACCAATAACATTAAGAATATGATTCTAATAATTAATAGAATATGAAAGTGAAAGAATACAAAAATATCCCAATTTAATTTATATTTTCTTATTCTTTATTATGTTGTGTGGTGTCTTGATTTATATGATCATTATAACTGATTATTCAATATATGATCATGATAATTATCACTAATTATTCAACAAATTCGATTGATTGATACGAGTTGATTTTCTGTTTCGATGAATCGACGAAACAATAGCCAGCCCGATAGCTGCTTCAGCAGCTGCAACGGCTATAATAAAGATTGAGAAAATGTTTCCTTTTAATTGGCGACTATCAAATATATCAGAAAATGTTACGAGATTGATATTAACCGAATTTAGTATAAGCTCAAGACACATAAGTGCTCTAACCATGTTTCGACTTGTGATCAATCCATAGAGACCGATAGAAAATAAATAGACACTCAAAAAAAGTACATGCTCGAACATCATTGACTAACTCCTTATCAATCTCAATTGATTTCAATATCAACAATTCAAGCGATTCGATTAATTAGACTAGAAGAAACAATTACAGAACAAAAGAAAGTAGACGGATTTCACTAAAACCCTTAAACCTTTCTATTTTTTATTTATTTAGAATTGAAATTCTAAAAATTTTTTAATTCTTTTAAAATTCTAAGTATTTATTATTGGCGAGCCATAGTAATTGCACCTATCAAGGAAACTAAAAGAATTATAGAAATTAGTTCAAAGGGAAGATAAAAATCTGTCGATAAATGAATCCCAATTTGTTGAACGTTACTTATTAGGTCCTGCTCTATAATCTGGTTTGATCTTGTAGTCCAAATAATTCCGTACCATGACGTATCTGGTATAGTAGTAATTAGTGAAAAAAGAATACTTGTACAAACCAGTGAAGTGACTCCATCTCCAATGGTCCAAAAATACGAATCATTGGAATATTCTGAACCATTCATGAACATTACCGCAAATATGATTAAGACATTTATGGCTCCCACATAAATAAGGAGCTGTGCGGCAGCTACAAAAAAGGAGTTCGATGGAATATAGAATAAGGATATACAAACAAGAACCAATCCCAACGAAAAAGCAGAATAAATAGGATTGGTAAGTAATACTACCCCCAGACCCCCTAATACAAGAACTGATCCCAGAAATGCTACAAGAATATCATGTATTGATCCAGGTAAATCCATTATGTATAAAATGTATAAAAAAAAAAAAAATAAGTCAAATCATGACCTTACTAAATGGTCCAGGAAAGAAAAAAAGGGTTACCCCATTTTTTATTGTATATGATACGTTCTTAATTGAATTAAATCTTATCTTAATATGGATTAATTTAATATATAGATATAATTATTGGTAGATATAATTATTTTATTGGGCCAATCCTACTTACTTTTTTATCCAAAAGAAAAAGAATAAAAAAGTAGTTGGAATTGTATATTTCGAAATTATCGCGAGAAATATATTCTCAGTTTAAATCAAAGAGTGATTCTCAACAATCAATAATTACTAGTTATTATTTGTAGTTACTGACCAATCAAAATAAAAAAGCTTTGATCCTTTATATCAAAACAAAATCTTAGTAATTGGTAATCGTTCTTGAATCAAAGGGTCTATCTTTATCTATTTTGATTTGAGTCGAATTCATAACTGTTTGAATTGTGTAATCTCCAATTACTGACATTGGTAACCGACCCAAAGCAATTTGATTATAATTCAATTCGTGACGATCATAAGTAGAAAGTTCATATTCTTCAGTCATTGATAAACAGTTTGTTGGACAATACTCGACACAGTTACCACAAAATATACAGACCCCAAAATCAATACTATAATTAAGCAATTGTTTCTTTTTCATATCTCTTTCCAATCTCCAATCAACAACGGGTAGATCTATTGGGCATACACGAACACATACTTCGCAAGCAATACATTTATCAAATTCAAAGTGAATTCGACCGCGAAAACGCTCTGACGTAATTGATTTTTCATAAGGATATTGAATAGTTACAGGTAAACGGTTTGTGTGGGATAAGGTAATTATGAAACTTTGACCAATGTACCTTGCAGCCCGTATTGTTTGTTGACCATAATTCATGAACCCAGTCACCATGGGGAACATATTGTAGATATCCATGAATAAATTGATGTTTCTTTCTCTTGTTTGAAAGAGGTTATGAATCTAGAATATCGTTATCATATTCTGTTATTTATAGTGAAACAAGTTGGGAAGAAGTTGTCAATAATAGATTACCCAAAGAAATAGGTAAAAGAAATTTCCATCCAAGATTTAATAGCTGGTCCATTCTCATCCTAGGTAAAGTCCATCTTGTTGTGATAGAAATGAACAGAAACAAATAAGCTTTAGCTAATGTAATAAAGATACCAATTGTCATTCCAAAGACTCCAGCTATTTTTTTTATTCCGAAAAGTTCAGGAATGGATATGTACGGAATAGATAAATTCCACCCGCCTAAGTAAAGAACCGTTACAAATAATGAAGAAACTAATAGATTTAGGTAAGAAGCAAGATAAAATAAACCAAATCTGATACCTGAATATTCGGTTTGATAACCTGCTACTAATTCCTCCTCTGCTTCTGGTAAATCAAAGGGCAATCTCTCACATTCAGCTAGAGAAGAAATTATGAAAACTATAAATCCTATGGGCTGACGCCACAGATTCCACCCCAAAAACCCATATTTGGACTGTGCTTCAACTATATCAACTGTACTTGAACTGTTAGATAATTATAGTCGATAATAACATCACTGTTCCCATCGCTATTCCAAAACCGTACATGAGACCTCAGCTTCATACGGCTCCTCTATGGCCACAAATAAATGTAAGGACTGGTTCGGTATTATCACCACCTTTGGGGGTAGATAGAATAAAGATATCAGAGAGTCCCAAATTAAACCAATGGAATTCCGTTCGCTAGAATAAGAAAAAAGTGCTTCGGAATTGATCTCATCCCTTATAATCAAAATGTATTTTTCTTTGTTCGGTAATAACTTAACCTTTCAATAAAATACTCGTTATATCAATAAATATAAAGAACTTAAAGAATTAGGAATTAGCTCATGAATCGTGATAAGAATTCCATCCATATGGACGGATATGGATGGGGAAAAAAGAATAAATAAAGATCTTTTTTTATTCATTCGATTATTACATTCCGTTTCTTTTGTTCCTGTTCTTCTATCTCAGAAGAGGGTACTTTGAAAAAATAAATAAATAAAGGATTAATTCGTTCTGGATAGTCATTTCTTTAATCAGTGAATAGGAGCATACTCTAGATCGGAATCGTAGGGAAGTACTGCTTGATCATTTCTACCAACTTAAAGCCCCTATTTTGATTCGTTTTATGCGGAAATATCTCTTTTTTTGATACCTTACATTATCTCCATTACTAATCCTTTGTGCACTTTGGTGTTCCTAACCGTCCACTGATTTTTGATTGATCTACGGCATGGAAATAAATACAAGACAGTAATGAAAACTCCATACAGTTGATCTTTTACACCCGCTTCAAGATATGATGACTAATGAAAGAATCTCAATCTTGGGGTAAACAGTTTACACTGCTTATGTTTATTTCAACTTTATTCTTGTACATATGAAATGAGATTTTATCTTCTTACTACAAATTTCTAAGTTGTTTTGTTTCACTCATATAACTATCCGGTTTAACTCATTGACCCGAATGATGAATAAAAAAGAAAATATCTATTCAATACATTCAACTTCTTTCCTAGAAGTAAAGAAAAGAAGTATAAAGTTCATGTTCAACGAATCACACGTAGAGATATTGATAACACACATAGAGTTAATGGTATTTCATAACTAATAGATTGAGCAGCAGCTCGTAGACCACCTGAAAAAGAATATTTATTATTCGATCCATATCCTGACATAAGAAGCCCAATAGGAGCAATACTTGAAATGGCGATCCATAAAGAAACACCTATACTGAGATCGGCTAAAACGAGGCGATACCCAAAAGGAATTACTAAATAACTTAGTAGAATTGATATGACCACTATAGACGGTCCAATACTAAACAAACGAACATCTCCTCTAGACGGGAGAAGGTCCTCTTTAAAAAGTAGTTTAGTTCCATCTGCTAGAGCTTGAAGAATTCCCAGGGGGCCAGCATATTCAGGCCCAATACGTTGTTGTATCGCTGCGGATATTTCTCTTTCTAACCACACAATTACTAGTACCCCTATTGTAATTCCCAATATAAGGGTCAAAATGGGTACAAAGATCCATATGAGTCCATATACTTCTTTTAAGGATTCCGATGTAGAAAAAGAATTGATAGTTTGTACTTCTGTCGTATCAATTATCATTTCAACGATCAACTTCTCCCATAATGATATCTATACTACCTAGTATCGTCATTATATCAGCCAATTTCATTCTTTTAACTAGCTGAGGAAGAATTTGCAAATTTATGAAACCGGGTGGACGAATTTTCCATCTCCAAGGGAAAACGCTATTATCTCCTATCAAGTAAATTCCTAATTCTCCCTTTGGGGCTTCTACTCTCACGTAAAGTTCTTGTTTCGACAATTCAAAATTGGGTGAAGGTTTTTTACTAATAAATCTATATTCAAAATCATTCCATTCGGAATTTTTTGCTCTATCAAAGCGTCGGACTTCTAAATTCTCATAGGGTCCTCCAGGAATTCCTTCTAGAGCCTGTTGAATAATTTTTATAGATTCCCTCATTTCACCGATTCGTACTAAATAACGAGCTAATGAATCTCCTTCTTTTTGCCATTGGACTTCCCAATCAAATTCATTGTAACACTCATAATTATCAATTTTACGAAGATCCCATTGTATTCCGGAAGCTCGTAACATCGGTCCTGATAAACCCCAATTTATTGCTTCTTCTCCACCAATAATGCCCACTCCTTCAACTCGCTCCAAAAAAATGGGATTTCGCGTAATAAGTTTTTGATATTCAACAATTCCTGCTAAAAAATAATCGCAAAAATCCAAACATTTATCTATCCAGCCATAAGGTAGATCGGCAGCTACTCCTCCGATGCGGAAATAATTATGCATCATTCGCATACCTGTGGCGGCTTCAAATAAATCATATATCAATTCCCTCTCTCTGAAAATATAGAAAAAGGGAGTCTGCGCGCCGATATCCGCCATAAAAGGTCCAAGCCATAACAAATGAGAAGCTATACGGCTCAGCTCCAGCATAATTACTCTGATATAGCTAGCCCTTTTAGGTACTTGAATATTTTCCAGTTGTTCTGGTGCATTTACCGTTATAGCCTCTGTGAACATAGTAGCTAAATAATCCCAACGTGTTACATAAGGCAGATATTGTATAATTGTTCGGTTTTCCGCTATTTTTTCCATCCCTCTGTGTAAATAGCCCAATATGGGTTCACAGTCAATAACATCTTCACCATCGAGAGTAACGATCAGTCGAAGAACACCATGCATTGATGGGTGGTGAGGACCCATATTAACTATCATGAAATCTTTTTTTGTAACCGGTACAGTCATATCTTTTCTTCCTTAATTCATTATTCCACGAATTCCTCAAAAAGGAGCAAAATTTAAAATCTAATAACTACTAATTCATAATTCAAACGATTAAATTAACGATTTTTTCGCTCCCGAATATCCAACTGATTAATTAATTTCTTATAACGCACTCTATTTTTCTTTGACAAATAAGCCAGCAGACGTTGACGTTTTCCCAGAATTTTTTGTAGACCTCTTTGTGATAAAAAATCTCTTTTGTGCAATTCCAAATGTGAAGTAAGTCTTCGTATCTTATTGGTGAAACTGAATACTTGAAATTCAACAGAACCCCCGTTTTCTTCTTTTTCTTCTTGTGGAATAAGTGAAATGAGTGAATTTTTGGCCATAAAACTTTTTGTTATCTTTTTCTTTTCTTTCTTTTCCATGGATTTTACCGATCAGGAAAAATAAAATAATAATTATTATATTATGTCAATTTTTTTTAATCTAGTACACACTAAAAACTTAAATTAAAAATTTAAGTTTACATATAGTATTTTGATTGATTTTATCCAAATCAAATTTTCAATTTGATTTGGATAAAAAGGAAAGGATAATACATTTCTGCATTCACGAAAGAGAAAGATTTCTTTGCACCTAAAAAGATTCTGGGGATTTCTTTCTAGATTCAATTGAATTGATACGCAAGTAAATACGTATCATGTACCAGAATGTAACACACCATATGCGTACATCTTTCGGCTTTCATCTACCGAAATGGCGTGTGATATATAGGAAATATACTATTAAATAATTCTGAATCGTGGATACATATGTATCCTTGACATACTGAAACGACTACCATTATTGGTATCAAACCAATAGCGATTCATACAAGCTAAATCTTCTAATCGGTAATTGGGCCAAAGAAACAACTTGCATTTAATGAATTTATTTGCATCTGTATTAAGACGTTTGTCCTCATTCAAAAATTGTACAGAGTTTCTTATGTTGTTTTCATTGCAAAATACTGGATTTCTATTCACAACATCCCAATTATGAGAGTTAAAACAAATTAGAATTCTCAATTCTCTACGACGTCTAGGAGATAGAATATTTTCAGGAACAAGGAAATCATAATGATCTTGATCCCCATTCACAAACATATTGCCATGTCGTCCATTAAAATTCTTCTTATCAACATATCCTTTTTTTATGTATTTTCTATTAATTTGGTACTTACTCTTATCAACCAATGAAATACCTATGGTTTGATATATAATGAATTTTCCGTCCCTTCTTAAAGATAGACGAACTGGTTCGATAATCAATATTCCTTTTTTTATCAATTCTGTAAGAGCTAGATCTTTCTGAATCAGCATTACATCCAGATGCATCTCTCCTCTTTGAATTGAGGATATAGCGATTTTCCTTGGATTTATCAATCTAAGTAGGAGACAATATACCGTGATATTAGTCATCATTTTTTCATTCAAGGGGTCGTCCCATCTTAATTGAAAAAGAAAATATTTTTTCAGGAACAAATCTAGTTCTCTTTCCCTGTTTTTCTTGGATTGTTTTTTCTTTTTACCCTTTTTAATGTCTGATCTCGCGTAATCCTTTTCAAGATACTTCTTTTGGTTTTGTTTTCGTAGATCTGATACAAGATTTGATTGGCCCTCTTCTTCATTTTTTTGTTGGTTGGAATTTTTAAATTCTATTTTAATAGAATCTTTGATATTTTTATTTTGACTAATATTTTTTTCATAATAATAAATATTAGAAAGAAGTAATTTGATTGGTATGATCCACGGTTTAATCTTATATGCATCAAAAAGTAACACAAGCTCTGGGAAGAACCAAGGTTCTAGATTTGATATGGTACAATAAACCCTTTTTCGATTCATTCCCATCCAATCAAAAAAGTTTTTTTGATTGGATGGATTTATTTCTTGACGAATCGTAAGAAAAGAAAAATCTTTTTTTTTCAATTTATTAATATTAATAAATTTTTTTTGAGTCTTAGTATTTTTATCAATTTTAGTACCGATATGCATATTGGTCCAGTCCTCCATATCGATATTGTTTCTAAGGCAAAAATGAAGAATTCTGCAATCAAAATATTTTCTATCCAGATTTTTATGCGTATCAATAATATATCCTTCCTCTAGATAATCACCAATAGCCATATTTAACAATACATAAAACGATTCGGGTTTCAATGTGTTGAAATTATATGGAATTTCTTGGTTCCTGTTTAGTTGTAATTTTGGTCCATAAATATATGAGTCCTTACTATCCCCACAATTTATATATTCATGTGATAAAAGATCATATCTGTAGTGTTTTTTAAATTTTGTTTTTCGACTCGCGAATAAATCCACTGCATAGAAATTTTCTTTCATGTAATGAATTAATCGGTCTTTTTCTTTTTTATATGAATACAATTTCATTGATTCTTTATTTTGAATCGTACAACGTTGATTGATTCTATTTCGCCATTTTTTCGATACTAATCGAGACCATTTGCTCTGAGATAAATTAAATTGATAATGACCTTTTAACCAGTTTTTCCATTCATTCATTCCAGACTTATTAATTTTCTTATGCCTTGATTTGGAATCAAATATTCCTCGTGTCATACAATAATACTTTATCTTGTCCTTAATAAAAGGATAGGTCCCGTGATCGCGATATTGAAGTACAGATCTCAAGTGATGGTTGTTAAGTAATTGGGTTTGTGATAATTTGTAAAATACATATGCTTGGGACAAGGAAGATAAGTCGTAATAAGTATTTGAATTATTACTAATATTAGGATTAGAAAAATTAGGATTAGAAAAGGACTTTTTTATAGTCGAAATAAAGTTCATTGTATTTTGATCTGTTTCATCAATTCCTTCTTGATTTCTTTCATCGTTGTAAATGGATTCATTGATAATTTTTTTTCTTGAAAGTTGTTCATTGACCTTAGAAATGGTAACCATACATAGCAAGATATCTATGTATATTTTTTCAATGAAAGATTTCATAAAAAAATGTAATTTGCGTATTAATCGGGTATTTTTTCTTTTGAATATCTGCCAAATATGTTTCTGTAATTCCGGTCTTTTATCATCATAGGCTGGGACTATTTTCTTCTTTTCTTTTGTGATTCCTTCTATTTTATTCTTGATTGTGATTGTCTTATCAGCAAGATCTTTCTTTTTTTTTTCTATGAGTAAATAATTTGTCCAATTTATGGATCGAATTTTAATGGTCGATTCGCGAATAATCTCATTATTTTTTTTTGAATCTTTTGCATTTTCATTTGGTTCATATACTTTCACTTTCCTCAATTCAAATAAAGAAATTGAGTTCACTTTTTCAAGTTTCTTCATTATTCGTTTTAGAACTAGAACTATTCTGATGACCCATCTTGTTTTTTCTTTTGAAACTTTTAGAGCTAGAAAATAGTTCTTTTTAACTTTTATAATTTTTTTTTCGAGTTCTTTATATATGGGTTCAAAAAAAGAAGGTTGTTTTCGGGGAGAACCAAAAGGGAGTTCCGCTTCCATTCCCCAAACTGTTAAAAAACAAAAATTGTCTTTTTTTCCTTTTTTTTTCATTGGATCCCTATGATGAGATTGTATTTTAGATCTTCGCCAAGGTTTTAAACGGAAAGGAAATAGAATCTTTATCTGAATACCATCTGTTAACCAATCTTTTGGAAATTCTGTTTCTGATAATTGAACACCATTATAGGTGCATTTAACATGCATTTCTCTATTCCATTCCTTCAAATCCTCATACCACTCGGGGAATTGGAATAATAACATACGTCCAATATTTTTAGCTATTATCAACGAAGGCAATACAATGTATTTTCTAAGAAAAGATTGGGTTATCAGCATCAAACCTCTTATTTCTTGAGCAAATATAATGCTATCCCAAGTTTCTGATATTTCTATCCGTCGATTTTCCTCTTCTTTCTCCTCATATTTTTTATCCCTAGTGTTTGTCTCTTCCTCCTCAAAATCAGAAATTTTAAATTCTGGGTTTCTCCCCACGGAATTCCTAAAAATAAGATTAATCATTTGATAGATATCAAAAAAAGAAAAAAAAAATGCTTTGTCTATTCGATCCACAAAAAGCGGGGAATGAACATTTGCTTGAAATATTTCCCAAGTAACAGTTTTACGTCTTTGAGCACGCATGGATCCTTTGATCATACCCCGACGAAAATCAGGTTGTTGCGAGTAACGTATCAAAGTCACCTCTTCCGCTTGATCAATATTACTAATATCAGTATTGGTATCCTGATTCTTATCAGTATAAATCACCACCGGTCTGGCTTTTCTTGAACGAATTTCATCATCTTCCTTCAGTTCTTCCCCATTTTCTTCATCCTGTCCTTCTAAATCATCAGTCAATTTGTATGACCATCGAGGAACCTTTTTACTGATTTCTTCATTATTCAATGATGATTTCCCATCAAGCGGATTCTTTTCATGTTCAAATTCTGGGGAATTATTAGAAATAGAAAAGAGCCCATGAATCTTATTTATCCAAAACATTTCTATGGAATCTTCTGTAGAAGTAATTAAATCATTCATGATTCTATGTGAATAGAATTTTTTTATTGTTCCACGATATGGTCCGTTCAAAAAAGGATCATATGCTTTTGGCAAGTATTCTTGCTCATTCTCATCATTGCATAATCTGGTCCTTTTTTCGAGTATATCTAGAGCAAGAGATATCTTTTCTTTTTCTAGAGTTTTTATTCGACTTATTAATTCATTGCTCAAGTTGTACTTTTTTTGCTCATTGGTAGAAACCCAATAATTATATAGGTCTTCATGGGATAATTTTTCTGTCGTGTACAAAGACATTTTGCGTTCTATCATTTCCGAAAAAGTCGATAAACTAGGTGGATATGTAAAAGATATTATTTG